TAATTGTCATTTTTAAGAGATGCAACCGAAACAGAATTGATAAAACAGTCCTAGAAACCCAATTCTCCCACTTAGGCTTACAATGCTTTGGGATTTATAATATCAAAACTTATTAAGTTTCTTATATTATAATGTATAATAACGGCATAGATATTCTAATCTACTTCAATATTGAATACCAGAAAACTGTATGAATGTTGTATTTATTAACTTATATTATTATTAACGCGGGTATAGCTAATCTAGATCTCCGTCTTCTCTCTTCTTTTATTGCCCTCTTGTCCTGTCGTGTCGTTAATTGACAGTATGACTTAGGGCTCAATATAATTTGACCGAACAAATCATAGTTTGGTAAACCACCTTGAATCTACTGCGGAGTGAAGGATCTTGGATCCAACGCATAACCCTTTGGGAATCAAAAAGATAAAGACGAGAAAGACCAATGAAATCAAGTTTCAAGATTGTATAGTTTAATGGTAAAGTTTGATTACCATTAATCCTCAGAATAGTTAACGAGTTTTTCCCTTTTATTTATATCCTATGCATCACCTAAATCCTAAAGGCGGCTCTAGGCCTGAGTTATATTAAGTTAAGGTGGCCTTAGTTACCTATGGTATTTGTCTTATTACCTATTTCTAGTTGATTTATGAATGAAGGTGGCATAGGCCCCTATGGTCCAGTGGTTACGACCTCTCTCTTTCACGGAGAAAACGAGGGTTCAAGTCCCTCTGGGGGTATACCAAGACTAAAGACTATAGGAGTGGGATTTTCTATCAAGTGATCCGTATTTGTCAAGTCCTTCTATTAGTCTACTCAGAAGAGACTTTCTATTTTATATCAAATGTTATATTTGATTTCAAGTGATATGTATTTGTCAAGTCTACTTGGGAGACGAAAGGAAGTTGATTATGGAACGTCTAAAATGAATTAGGCGTTGGGTCGATGCCCGAGTGGTTAATGGGGACGGACTGTAAATTCGTTGGCAATATGTCTACGCTGGTTCAAATCCAGCTCGGCCCAACAATTCGCCAATCTACTATCAGATGGTATAACCCTCTTGTTCTTAAGAAATACCTGATACAAGACAAGAGAATAAAAAAAAGAATCTAAATTTTCTGCTAGGTCTCTTCTTATTTCCCTGGGATTGTAGTTCAATAGGCTAGAGCACCGCCCTGTCAAGGCGGATGTTACGGGTTCGAGCCCCGTCAGTCCCGACGGATCCAATAAGTACATCAATTCGCCTCTCCATTTTCTGTGAAATGAAGGGGCAGAGAGAATAATTGAATTCCGAAGGCGTTTCCCTCTTTTTTTTTTTTTTTCAGGATTCTCTCGAAGAAAGAACACACCCTAAAATAAAATGAAAATAACTAAAATAGTGAAGTTGACAGAATATTTCATCTTTTCTGCCGCGACTCGTCTTTCTCATACTTCTTTGTTTTGTCTTCCAAAGAAAAGAGGATCACTAAAATTTAAAACCTAATTCCTGTCTTTTTCCACTTCGCTTGTATTGTTTGTTGGTGGGGTTTTGTAGTTAATGGAAACGGACGGGTTAGATTATACTTCATTTGATGGTTCTACAAGGAAGACCTAAGGTAGGTTATAGAAAAGAAAGAACAGAAAAGAAGGATAAATAAAGGAATTTTTGATTGGTCCGGGAATCCTATCTTGGATTCGGTATGGATAAAAGATCTTCATATGTTATATACTATTAATTCTCCACGACTAATTAATTTAATAGCTCAGATATTGTTATTCATGATATTGATCCGATTCAATATCATCGATAGGTAATGCATTCATTGAATTGACAGGTGAAAGATTTATCATCTCTATGGGATTAAATCCCGAGTTATTGTATTGTGAAATAAAAAAAAACGATGAGATTATGGAAGTAAATATTCTTGCATTTATTGCTACTGCACTGTTCATTTTAGTTCCTACTGCTTTTCTACTTATAATTTACGTAAAAACAGTAAGTCAAAATAATTAATTAATTACTTTAAATGAAACTCGACTTCTGAATTCTTTGAAGAAATCAAAAGAAAAGTATTCTATTTTTGCTGAAATCAAGGGGCTATAATCGGCGATATTCTATGAGATCCGAGAGTATAGTAAGTAAGAAATTTCTTTCTTACTTACCATACTCTCTATTAGTGTTATAGTAGTGTATAAAGTTGTACTTGACTTTCTAATAAAAAGGGTATGCTTCTATCTTCAATTCAATATATGTAGTTATTAATCCATATTTGGAATTGACGTAGGACCCAATCTTTTCTTTCATACATTTATATATATATATATTTATATTCCAATTCCAATGAATCTGAAAACTTCCAATGAATCGGAAATAATTGTTTTACTGTTATAGAATACATTTCTCCACTAGAATCTAATGGAATTTCGAAATGAAGATATTTTTATTTGAAAATTATTTCAATTTAAATAAAGAATGCGTTGCAGAACGATCTATAAAACAATTGATACCTTTTCATTTCTCAACTAAATTAGGAGTGCTTCTAAAGTCCACTTCTTCCCCATACTACGAGTGAAAGGGAAAAAGTAAAGACTACCATTAAAGCAGCCCAAGCGAGACTTACTATATCCATGTGAATTATGTCCCTTATCTCTATGATAGAATTATTCCATTATTGCTCACTAATAATAGTAGAATGAATGGTCCAGAGTCAAAAAGGGATTCTGGGCGAACACTATTGATGAATCAATCAAATAAATGGATTTTAAAAATTCCTATATGATTTATAATCCGTACCCTTTCCCGATTGTCTCTCTGAAGGAGTTGGTATTAGTATATTATACTCTTGACGAGGGGTAAAAATTGTTTTGGGCTTTTTTTTTTCTATAAAAGGTAAATTATCTATCCAATCTCAATCTAATAGTGATTGAATGCCTGAACACTCAGAGATTCTCGCGAGTCTATATATGTAGATTACAGTATAGAAAGTACTTTCCCAACTAGTAGTGGAATTCTCGGCCGGTTATCCAATGTAATTCAAGACCCAATCAATAGACATTACATTAGCAGTAGAAGAGAATCTGGAAGTCTTGCTTCGACCATTATAATCTTTCTTTGAATTTTAGATTCAAAGATTTCCAATCTTTTACAAAATCCCCAGAACATAAAAAAATAGCGGAACAGAATAAGAGATTTCGATTCGTTTGTTGATGAGGCGGCACCCGGATTTGAACTGGGGAAAAAGGATTTGCAGTCCCCCGCCTTACCACTCGGCCATGCCGCCAAAACGATACACAATAGGATAAAAATTTCCCTTTTTGAGTTGGATTAGTAAACTTGAGTTTATTGTACTTGCATCCCTTTTTAATCCTTTTTTCTAAATTTAGAAAAATTAGAAAAGAAACCGTTTTTCCCCTTTTGATTGTATTTGATCTGCCCCTTAGATTGATTGTATAGTATCTCAAAACACAAAAACTTCCACTCACTTTTATATTGAAAAATCAAATGTATATTTTCACTCAAAAAGCCTAAATTTATGGGAACCATTAACTTGACTGACAATTCGTGAATTATTCTTGGATTTGAATATAAATTTTGGTTTGCCTAATGACATAAGAATAAGCAAAAATTTTTTGATACATACTTAATTTATTTTTTTAATCAAAAATACTTCTCAATTTCCATTATAACAAAAATTATAGGTATATGTAAACCCCAGAACGGATATTCTTATACAGATACCAAATTGGCTATTATGTTGCCTATAAATAAAGGGAATTCGTTGGAACAAAAAAAGGCCTGGCTGGGTATTGACCGGGCCAGGCCCAAAAGGCACTTCGAACAAAATAAAAGAAAGAAGGTGTTCTTTATTTATCTTTCTATTTGGATCTTTCGAGCATCTAAATTGAATTGCTAATTATATAATAACGATAAAGAATGTGAAAGAAATACTTTCTTTAATCCTTACTTGATGTGTAATGTAACATAGTAATTATCTTTTTCAATTGGGAGAGATGGCTGAGTGGACGAAAGCGGCGGATTGCTAATCCGTTGTACGAGTTATTCGTACCGAGGGTTCGAATCCCTCTCTTTCCGTTTCCGTTGATGAGTTTCCATTTTTTCTTTCAAATTTTGCAAACCCCTTTTTATTTTTTCCTTGTTAAATGTGTGGAATAGCTAAAAAAAAATCTTAAGAAAATTATAAAATCAAGCAATAAAAAACAAAAAAATTATTCTTCACGTCCAGGATTACGTCCTGGATCATTGGATAGGAATCCAAAGATGAAGAGAGAAACAAAGAATATTACTACTGTATAAACGAAAAGTTTGAGAGTAAGCATTACACAACCTCCAAGATCATTTTTTGAAAAAGAAAAACGAGAAAAGACAATAGATCCTCCATTTTTATATCACATATCCTATTTTGACACCAAGAAAAGAATTCTAGAAATAGAAAAGAATGTTCAGAAATTCAAATGAAGTTGAAATTTGTAATAAGAGTCTTTGATTACCACAAATCACTTTCATACCCAAATTAGATATTGTAAGGGACCCGAAGCTAATAAGGTATTTCGCCGTAAAAAGGATTAAAATCAGGAAATAGGGCGTCTCGTGGCTATCCGAGAATTTCAATGTTTGAATCGAAGGTTCATACTGTCAGACTTATTTGATCTTATCAATTGTTATAATTTTTCTCGAATAAATATGAATTTTCTAGGATAGTATTAAAGATCTTATCGAAAACTTACAGCAGCTTGCCAAACAAAGGCTAAAAGAAAAAAGAACAGGGGTATGACTGGCATAAAATCTACGATTGGATTCAAAAAAGCATAGGCTTCGGGCAATTTGGCCAAGAAAAGACTACTCGGATAAAGGGCAGAATTAAGACAGATCAAACTAAAGATATTAAGCATAACAGACATTTTTTTCGTCGAGATAATTGCATTTTGATTGAGTTATTGATATAAGGAAAAATGAAGTAAAGTAAGGTAGACAAAAAATCCTTCTTTTTCCGCTCAATCAAAAATCCTCCGATTCTCAAAGGAGAATAGAAGAAATCATACTTTCATACAATATCTTAATTGAATTACATGTAATGATCAATAAATTCCATTGAATTAATTCTAGAGATACACATGCCAAAATCCTAGCACGAATCTATAATAGATTCTATAAAGAATAAAGATTTTCTATAGTTGGACTGGAATTGACGAACACTTAATACCAATATTATTCTTTAATAGTATAAGTATCCAATAAAAATAGAAATGGGGCGTAGCCAAGCGGTAAGGCAACGGGTTTTGGTCCCGCTATTCGGAGGTTCGAATCCTTCCGTCCCAGAGCATATCCATTGTATTCTAATACTTCTTTTTTGTTCAACAAGGTTCTGTTTCAAGGTTTGGATAGACTTTTTTTATTCTTTGCGGAATCATATCTGACTTTTTCACAAACCAAACTAAATCGAGTTCAAATGACATGCAAAAGTAACTGAACCCTTTTGTGACCCATAGAAAATGGGGCATAGATCATAGTTGGAGAAAGATTACTTAACCTCAGGTTAAAAAAATATGAAAATACATATAAAACGAGGAAGTGCTTAGCCTATAGGTATGTATGGTTATCCTATTTCAGTGACAATAGTGTTTCCATTTTTGTGAAAACTAAATTGCATCCCTAAAATATGAAAATTTAAATATTTAACAATTATATTTCTTTTTATTGTTCGATCTATTTAGCTTATTTGCTTTGCATCATTGACAATTCCATTTGAAAAGAAACAGAGATCTTGCTTTTTTACTCCTAATAAAAAGGAGTAAAACTTGACTCAAAGAATGATGTAGAAGTATAAAACTTTTTCAACTATCAAGATTTGTAATGATTCCTTCTAGGTTGGGAAGTTGAAAATGGTCAGTCTATCTTATTGAGTCACTTGAAGAGGCAGAGTCAAATAGAATTTATTTATTTTATTTGTGCGATTTCTGTTAGTTATGTTATTTCTATATTTGGATTTCTTAATATTTGTGTTAGATATTTTTTTGAGATAGAGATTTATAGAAAAATGTTCTATTCAGACAAAAAAAGACGGCATTTTGCTAAAATTTCTTCAGAAAAATCTTTATTATCTGTGTAGATATTCTCTATTTTAAATTAAATATGAATAACTATGTCTCTGTACCGACTGAACCAATGACTATTCATGATTCCATAATTGAATCAATTCCATACTGGTTCCAAATTAGAGGAATGTTATGGTAAAACTTCGTTTAAAACGATGTGGTAGAAAGCAACGTGCGACTTGAAGGACATGATCCGGTGTGGATTCTTATTGTTACATCCACCATTTTATATAGGAATGAAGGTGCTCTTGGCTCGACGTCGTTTGTTCTATTCTACTAGAACCCTTCTTTTTTTATTGGGTTCTAATGTAAATAGTTCATGATGGAGCTCGAGTAGAAAGTATTTATTAATTTCTCAGGGGCAACGATCTAGGGTTAATGCCAATTAATAAATTGGAACAACTTCGTAAGTATATCTTCGATATAGAAATCGAAAGGATTCCATTCCAACAAATTTTCAAAATTGTTGGAACGGCTAAAACTTTTTCGATCGACAGTGTATCGCGCATGAATCAACCTCGGTATGATTCTTTGATAGAAAGAAATCCCAAAAGGGGTATGTTGCTACCATTTTGAAAGGATTAAGAAGCACCGAAGTAATGTCTAAACCCAATGATTTAAAACAAAAATAAAGGATCCCAGAACAAGGAAACACCACTTCAATTGTCTCACGGATCCAAATAAAGAATCCAAATAAATTTTAAACGAGACAAAAACGGTGGGTTAAAGACCACTCAATAAAAAAATATCTTAAAGAAAAATCTTTAATATATTTGAGAATTATTATATTATTGAACTTGAGTTATGAGTACAAATGATTTTTTTTCAGCAACGCAGCTAAATAAAAATGACTATGAGTTAAATTGAAATTATATTATAGACTAATTCATTTTACAGTTCTATTTATTCTAATTCTAATTTTATCCATAGACAAAACATCATTTTTTCTCGAGCCGTACGAGGAGAAAACTTCCTATACGGTTCTAGGGGGGGGGGTTCTTTTTCATCTACATCTATCCCGATGAGCCGTCTATCGAATCGTTGCAATTGATGTTCGATCCCGAAGAGAAGGAAGAGATCTTCAGAAAGTGGGTTTTTATGATCCGATCAAGAATCAAACTTATTTAAACGTTCCCGCTATTCTCTATTTCCTTGAAAAAGGTGCTCAACCTACAGGAACTGTTCAGGATATTTTAAAAAAGGCAGAGGTTTTGCCCTAATCAAATGAAATTCAATTAAATTAAGGAAATAAAAAATAAGGGTAGGATAATGATTTCTATATCATTTTGGATATCTTTTCTATACTATGTTTTTTTATTTCCTTTTTTTCTTCTTCTATTCGTATCTAGTTATCATTGTTTTTATAGAATCCTTTTTGATAGAATCTTTTTTGATAGAATCCTTTTCTAA